GAATCTCTTTCTAGTTGCTCTGGAACAATTAGGAGATTCTCTGGAAGAAATACGGGGTTCTGCCTCTGGCGGCAACATGCTATTGGGTGGTGGTCCCGCTTATGGGGTCAAATCAATACGTTCTAAGAAGAACTATTTGAATAGCAAGCTCATCGATCTCATAAGTATCGTACCAAATCCCACCAATCGAATCACTTTTTCGAGAAATACAAGACATCTAAGTCGTACAAGCAAAGAGATCTATTCGTTGATAAGAAAAAGAAAAAAGGTGAAGTGTGATTGGATTGACGATAAAATAGAATCCTGGGTCGCGAACAGTGATTCGATTGATGATAAAGAAAGAGAATTCTTGGTTCAGTTCTCCACCTTAACGACAGAAAAAAGGATTGATCAAATTCTATTGAGTCTGACTCATAGTGATCATTTATCCAAGAATGACTCTGCTTATCAAATGATTGAACAACCGGGATCAATTTACTTACGATACTTAGTTGACATTCATAAAAAGTATCTAATGAATTATGAGTTCAATAGATCCTGTTTAGCAGAAAGACGGATATTCCTTGCCCATTATCAGACAATCACTTATTCACAAACCTCGTGTGGGGCTAAGAATTTGCATTTCCCATCTCATGGAAAACCCTTTTCGCTCCGCTTAGCCCTATCCCCTTCTAGGGGTATTTTAGTGATAGGTTCTATAGGAACTGGACGATCCTATTTGGTCAAATACCTAGTGACAAACTCCTATGTTCCTTTCATTACGGTATTTCCGAACAAGTTCCTGGATGACAAGCTTCAAGGTAAAGGGTATCTTATTGATATTGACGATATCCATTTTTATGATAGTGACGATATCGATATTGATGATAGTGACGATATTGACGATGACCTTGATATGAAGCTGCTAACTATGACGAATGTGCTAACTATGTATATGACGCCGAAAATAGACCGATTTGATATCATCCTTCAATTCGAATTAGCAAAAGCAATGTCTCCTTGCATAATATGGATTCCAAACATTCATGATCTGTATGTGAAGGAGTACTTATCCCTCGGTCTATTAGAGAACTATCTCTCCAGAGATTGTGAAAGATATTCCACTAGAAATATTCTTGTTATTGCTTCGACTCATATTCCCCAAAAAGTGGATCCCACTCTAATAGCTCCGAATAAATTAAATACATGCATTAAGATACGAAGGCTTCTTATTCCACAACAACGAAAGCACTTTTTCATTCTTTCATATACCAGGGGATTTCGCTTGGAAAAGAAAATGTTCCATACTAATGGATTTGGGTCCATAACTATGGGTTCCAATGCACGAGATCTCGTAGCGCTTATCAATGAGGCCCTATCAATTAGTATTACACAGAAGAAATCAATTATCGAAACCAATACAATTAGATCAGCTATTCATAGACAAACTTGGGATTTGCGATCCCAGGTAAGATCGGTTAAGGATCATGGGATCCTTTTCTATCAGATAGGACGGGCTGTTGCACAAAATGTACTTCTAAGTAATTGCCCCATAGATCCTATATCTATCTATATGAAGAAGAAATCATGTAAGGAAGGGGATTCTTATTTGTACAAATGGTACTTCGAGCTTGGAACGAGCATGAAGAAATTAACGATACTTCTTTATCTTTTGAGTTGTTCTGCCGGATCGGTCGCTCAAGATCTTTGGTCTTCGCCCGGAACTGATGAAAAAAACTGGATCACTTCTTATGGATTCGTTGAGAATGATTCTGATCTAGTTCAGGGCCTATTAGAAGTAGAAGGCGCTCTGATGGGATCCTCACGGACAGAAAAAGATTGCAGTCAGTTTGATAATAATCGAGCGACATTACTTCTTCGGTCCGAACCGAGGAATCAGTTAGATATGATGCAAAATGGATCTTGTTCTATCGTTGATCAGAGATTTCTATATGAAAAATACGAATCGGAGTTTGAAGAGGGGGAAGGAGCCGTCGACCCGCAACAGATACAGATAGAGGAGGATTTATTCAATCACATAGTTTGGGCTCCTAGAATATGGCGCCCTTGCGGCAATCTATTTGATTGTATCGAAAGGCCCACTGAATTGGGATTTCCCTATTGGTCCGGGCCATTTCGGGGCAAGCGGATCTTTTATCATAAAGAGGATGAGCTTCAAGAGAATGATTCGGAGTTCTTGCGGAGTGGTACCATGCAGTACCAGACACGAGATAGATCTTCCAAAGAATCAGGCTTTTTTCGAATAAGCCAATTCGTTTGGGACCCTGCGGATCCATTCTTTTTCCTATTCAAAGATAAGCCCTTTGTCTCTGTGTTTTCACGTCGAGAATTCTTTGCAGATGAAGAGATGTCAAAGGGGCTTATTACTTCCCAAACAAATCCTCCTACATCTATATATAAACGCTGGTTCATCAAGAATACGCAAGAAAAGCACTTCGAATTGTTGATTCATCGCCAGAGATGGCTTAGAAGCAAGAGTTCATTATCTAATGGATCCTTC